CAATCAATTTTTACCTCTTATTCTAGTGTGTGCTTCTGGAGGAGCACGCATGCAAGAAGGAAGTTTGAGCTTGATGCAAATGGCTAAAATATCTTCCGCTTTATTTGATTATCAATCAAATAAAAAGTTATTTTATGTATCAATCCTTACATCTCCTACTACGGGCGGAGTGACAGCAAGTTTTGGGATGTTGGGAGATATCATTATTGCCGAACCAAATGCCTACATTGCATTTGCAGGTAAAAGAGTAATTGAGCAAACATTGAATAAGACAGTCCCTGAAGGTTCACAAGCGGCTGAATATTTATTCCATAAGGGCTTATTTGATCCAATCATACCACGTAATCTTTTAAAGGGCGTTCTGAGTGAGTTATTTGAGTTCCATGCTTTCTTTCCTTTGAATCAAAATTCAATCAAGTAGAAAGTAGACTTTTTTCTTTTTCATCGCTATTCCTGATTACTAACCAGGAAACCTCTATAAACAAAAGAGTTCATTTTTTCTTCCGCAAAATAAAGCAAGAAGGCAAATAAAAGGAAATCCGAATTATAATGATTATAAGATATCTTTATAACAGGTACAAATATTAAATCGAGGTATTCATTCTATGACAACTTTCAACAACGTACCCTCTATTTTTGTGCCTTTGGTAGGCCTAGTTGTTCCGGCAATTGCAATGGCTTCTTTATCTCTTCATGTTCAAAGAAACAAGATTTTTTAGATCCCTTTTTAGATCGAATGGGTCCTATCCTATCTATTTATTAGATTTTTTTCAAGGCTTAGACTTGGATCATAACACGGATATCTATTTAGTAGAATATTGTATAACATGAGGTTTCCTCCGAGCATAAAAATAAAAGGTTTTTTATGCATGCGTAAACATGATGATATATGTGTAAATGAATTACAGCTATTTTAAAATAGATTGGGAACAGGGGGGTTCCTGAAAGAAATCTAACGTCAATGTATCTATCACTGAATCCATATATGTAGATATCTATAGGGATCATATGAAGAAGATGGTATACTTTTAGATCTAATCAATTTCGATCTAAGCAATTCAATGAATTATTCCTAAGGGTTCACTTCCGAATAGTACTAGTTGATGAGAGTTACTTCAGAAATTAAAAAAGTAAAGTCAAAGTAATTTGGGTTATTCTCCCAATTCCAATAAAATACAACTGTATCTAGTATGAGTTATCGGTCAGAACGTATATGGATAGAACTTATAGCAGGGTCTCGAAAAACAAGTAATTTATGCTGGGCCTTTGTCCTTTTTTTAGGTTCATTAGGGTTCTTATTGGTTGGAACTTCTAGTTATCTTGGCCGGAATTTGATATCTTTATTCCCTTCTCAGCAAATAATTTTTTTTCCACAAGGGATCGTGATGTCTTTCTATGGGATTGCAGGTCTCTTTATTAGCTCCTATTTGTGGTGCACAATTTCGTGGAATGTGGGTAGTGGTTACGATCTATTCGATAAAAAGGAAGGAATAGTGTATATTTTTCGCTGGGGATTTCCTGGAAAAAACCGTCGTATCTTCCTCCGATTCTTTATGAAAGATATTCAATCCCTCAGAATAGAAGTGAAAGAGGGTATTTATGCTCGTCGTGTCCTTTATATGGAAATCAGAGGTCAGGGGGCTATTCCCTTGACTCGTGCTGATGAGAATTTTACTCCACGAGAAATTGAGCAAAAAGCGGGTGAATTGGCCTATTTCTTGCGTGTCCCCATTGAAGTCTTCTGAAATGAATAATGTTTGCGGGAAAAATAACAAAAGAATCCCTCATTTTTCTAGAATATAGCTTAACCGACGAAACTCTTTTGTCAGCAAAAATTTTATGCATATGTAAATCAATCCATTGAACTTAATTGACTAAAACAAGTATCAAATCGAAAATGGATCTTATAGATCAAAACATTTCGGAAAAATCAAATAAAAAAATAAAGCATTTCTTTTTTTTATTTGTGAAATATTTACTATTTTGATAGAAAGCGATTTCTTTCATCTCGAAATCCGAATAATATGCAGCTCGTTGGGGTATTCATCGAAAAGAGGTAATTGTTTCGAATTTGAGCAATTGAGCTATCTGGAAAGAATATTTTGTTTCGTCATTCGAATTTTAAGTGTACTTTAATTAAATTTCTGTATGCTTTCTAAAGTATAGGCTAAACACTGAATCAAAAATAAAAAATCAGGGAAGAAGGGGGGGATGCCTTGATACCTTGGAATAAAACTTATGCTTGATAGAAATATTAGATCGTATGGAATCGATGCCCGAGATGGGTTGATTAAAAATTCACAGACGATAAAAATGGCAAAAAAGAAAGCGTTCACTCCCCTTCTATATCTTGCATCTATAGTATTTTTGCCCTGGTGCGTCTCTCTCTCCTTTCAAAAAAGTATAGAATCTTGGATTACTAATTGGTGGAATACTAGAGAATCCGAAACTTTTTTGAATGATATTCAAGAAAAAACTATTCTCGAAAAATTCATAGAATTAGACGAACTCTTCCTCTTGGAAGAAATGATAAAGGAATACCCGGAAACACATTTACAAAAGCTTCGTATCGGAATCCACAAAGAACTGATCAAATGGATCAAGATGTACAATGAGGATGGTATCCATATGATTTTCCAGTTCTCGACAAATATAATATATTTCCTTATTTTAAGCGGTTATTCTATTCTAGGTAATCAAGAACTTCGTTTTCTTAATTCTTGGGTTCAAGAATTCCTATATAACTTAAGCGACACAATAAAAGCTTTTTCTATTCTTTTATTAACTGATTTATGTATAGGATTTCATTCACCCCACGGTTGGGAACTAATGATTGGTTCTATCTACAAAGATTTTGGATTTACTCATAATGATCAAATTATATCTGGTCTTGTTTCCACTTTTCCAGTCATATTAGATACAATTTTTAAATATTGGATCTTCCGCTATTTAAATCGTCTATCTCCCTCACTTGTAGTGATTTATCATTCAATGAATGACTGAAAAATGATCCACTGCCCCAATTCTAACGTTTGTTACTTTGCACATAAGCAAAACGCTCAAAATCGTACTTATTTTTTATTTTTCTACCCATCCAGAGGGTTTTTTTGATCCTTCTGATATTTCAGTAAGGATATTTCAGTAAATAGCAGAATCAGGGATAGGGAACTATATTAGCGACCTACCTAATTTTATTGTAGAAATTTTTTGAATCAACTATTGGACCATGCAAACTAGAAATACCTTTTCTTGGATCTTTTCTTGGATAAAGGAAGAGATTACTCGATCTTTTTCCGTATCGCTCATTATATCTATAATGACTTGGGCATCCATTTCAAATGCATATCCCATTTTTGCACAGCAGGGTTATGAAAATCCACGAGAAGCAACTGGACGTATTGTATGCGCCAATTGCCATTTAGCTAACAAGCCCGTGGATATTGAGGTTCCCCAGGCAGTACTTCCAGATACTGTATTTGAAGCAGTTGTTCGAATTCCTTATGATAAGCAACTGAAACAAGTTCTTGCTAATGGCAAAAAAGGCGCCTTGAATGTTGGGGCTGTTCTTATTTTACCTGAGGGATTTGAATTAGCCCCCCCCGATCGTATTTCGCCTGAGATGAAGGAAAGGATGGGGAATCTGTCTTTTCAGAGCTATCGACCTACTAAAAAAAATATTCTTGTGATAGGGCCTGTTCCTGGTCAGAAATATAGTGAAATCACCCTTCCTATTCTTTCCCCCGACCCCACTACTAAGAAGGACGTTCACTTCCTAAAATATCCCATATATGTAGGTGGGAACAGGGGAAGGGGTCAGATTTATCCTGATGGGAGCAAGAGTAACAATACAGTTTATAATGCTACAGCAGCGGGTATAGTAAGCAAAATTATACGAAAAGAAAAAGGGGGGTACGAAATAACCATAACCGATGCATCGGATGGACGCCAAGTAGTTGATATTATACCTCCAGGACCAGAACTTCTTGTTTCAGAGGGTGAATCCATCAAATTGGATCAGCCATTAACGAGTAATCCTAACGTTGGTGGATTTGGTCAAGGGGATGCGGAAATAGTACTTCAAGACCCAGTACGTGTCCAAGGTCTTTTGTTCTTCTTCGCATCAGTTATTTTGGCACAAATCTTTTTGGTTCTTAAAAAGAAACAGTTTGAGAAAGTTCAACTGTCCGAAATGAATTTCTAGATCTACGGATTTATTAAACAAGTTCGTAAAAAGAAGAAAGTTTTTCTTGACAGATAATTATATATGATCAAAAAACTTATGAAAATACTTTTTTTTTATTGCTAAATGAAAATGTTCTAGAATGTATCAATAGTTTTCTATTCTAATAGAATGAAATTTGACTAGATACTAAGTATAAGATAAGTAAGTGGAAAAGGCAAAGGATACCTGAGTAGAACAAAGGAGTCTAGGAATTATTATTCGTCTTCCTAGTCTTCGACCCAAGAAAAAAAAGGCGGGAAAGGAAGGATTTCCCGCCTTTTTTTTCTTGGGTCGAAATAATAATGTCTATTAGTCAAAGATTCCTATTCTTGATTTAGACTTTTTTCGGGTGTATTGGAACCCCTTTTTCCTATTTATTACGTATAATCTAAATGGTGTCCAAAAAACAATAAGGAGGGGGAAATCAATTGATCAACTAGAACGTCTTCAACGAAGTCATAGAAAATAACATCAACTTTTATGGAATACTAAAATAGCTAAAGTAAGGTTCTATTAAGGTAGAAGAAAGGATTTGTATGATATTGGATCGCCAGAAGCCATAAAAAAAACTAGAATATCTATATATATATATATATATTCTAGTTTATGCATATATATTATGGTTGTGGTTATGTCATCCAGGAAAAAAATCTATTGATTCTTTCTTTCTTCTAACCTTGAAAGTATCGATAGATACTATTGATAAACAAATCTTCGGAATCAAAAAATGAACTTAATTTTTCAAAAATATCATCAGAAAAAAAGAAAATGGGGTTCT